GGACGCTCCCAAAATGGGTACTGTCGAGTCGGGGGAATTCAATAATAGACGCCTGCCTTCCTTCGCCTTTCAGGGCCTATCCGAAAGAGAATCCAGTACTTCTTGGTCGTGAATATCTGAACTGGTTGTTCGCTGTTCAAGAATTCTTGTTTAGGCAGTTCATACCATCCATACATAGTGTATTGATCTAAGATTTCAATTCTTCCGTGTTTCAGCAGTAGCATATTGTTCCATGAAAAAATTTTGCATGTCATCCGGGAAAAGCCATCTTTTTCTCACCAATGTCTTTTGCATTTGATCCAATAGTGTTCTGTTAGATAGGAACAGATTTGATAAATACTGATAACTCTCGGATAGAGTATTAGAACGGAAAGATCCATTAGAACTATTGGTTCTTCTAAGCCATCTCCGGCGATGATTCAACCCTTCGAAGCGCTTTTCTTGCGTCTCCTCGAAAATCCAGCTTTTTCTCATAGATTTGATTTCGGAAGTAATAAACCACTTTAATATCTCTTCATCTGCATCTGCAAAGAATTCTCGATGTGAAAACATAGAGGCAAGGGCCGGATCTTCGGATAGGACAAAGAATGGATTTCCAGGGTTCCAAATGAATTGGCTTATTCGAAAAAGGACTTGTTCTTTGGAAATTCGAATTCTAGCTCGTGTCAGGTATATACTCTGCAAGAACGCCTCGTAAAACTTATCACCGACTTCATAATTAAACCTGTCAAATTGAGGTTCAAACCCATCGTTATCTTGATCGTCAAGCTTATAATACACACCCCTCTCCTTCTTTTGCTCATCCGCTTCAAGAGGATTAGGATTCGGTTCAACTTCATCTTCATCATAATACGAATCATTCTCTTGATCATTCTCTTCAAGCTCATCCTCTTCATAGTCCGCAAGAACGAACTGGATCTGCTTGGCCCAAAATGAACTGGACCAATAGGGAACTCCCAATTCATTGTCATTGGTCCTTTCGACCCAATCAAATAGAAAGCCCCAAGGGGACCAGATTCTAGGAGCCCAAACTATGAAATTGGAGAACATCTTCTGCGGGTTGACTTTTTCCCCCGCTACAAACACCTCCTCCGATTCATAGATAAATTTCTGATCAATCATAGATTGAAATCCATTTTGTATCATATCTGAGGGATTCCTTGGTTCGGGCCGAAGAAGCAATGGCACTCGATCCTTATCAAACTGACTGCAATCTTTTTCTGTCCGTGAGCATCCCTCTAGATCTGTCCGTGAGAATCCCTCTAGAATGCCTTCTATTTCTAATAGGCCATGAACTAGATCAAAATCATTCTCAACGAGTCTACCATAAGCGATCCTATTGTTTTCCTCTGGTTCGGGTGGAGACCAAAGATCTTGAGCGACCGATCCGGCAGAACAATTCAAAAGATAAAGAAGTATCGTTAATTTCTTCGTGCTCATTCCAAGTTCGACGTACGAGCTGTACAAATAAAAATCCCCTTCGTTACAGAATGTCTTCTGCAAATAGATAGATATCGGATCTATGGGGCAATTATTTAGAAGTAAATTTTGTGCGACAGCCCTTCCTATCTGATAGAAAAGGAGCCGAGAATTCTGAACCGGTATTACATGGGCTCGCAAATCCCAAGTTTGTCTATGACGAGCGAATCTAATTGTATTTTCGTCTATAATTGATTTCCCATGTGAAATACTAATCGATAGGGCCTCATTGGTAAGTGCTATAAGATCTTGTGCATTGGAACCCATGGTTATGGCCGCGAATCCATTAGCCTGGAACGCTTTTTTTTCCAAGCGAAATCCCCTAGTATATGAAAGAGTGAAAAAGTGCTTTCGTTGTTGTGGAATAAGAGGCCTTCGTACCTTAATGCACGTATCTAATCTATGCGGAGCTATTAGAGAGGGATCCACGAATTGGGGAAAATGGGTCGAAGCAATAACAAGACTATTTCCAGTGGAAGATCTTTCACAATCCCAGGAGAGAAGGTTCACTAATAGCTCGAGGGAGAAGGAACCCGAATCCCTAAAATGCAGCTCATGAATGTTTGGAATCCATATTATGCAAGGAGAGATTGCTTTTGTTAATTCGATTTGAAGGCTGATATAAAATTGGGCTACGCGCCACACCGTGTCCATCTCCTCAGTTAGCGCATCCATCCTAGTTAGCTGTTCCAGCTCCATATTAATCTTATCGTCATGAGCATCTCTCTCCTCAAAACTATAGATACTAGGATCAAAATCAATATCCATATCGTCAAAAACATGAATATCTTGATTAATAGCCTCAATAGGGTCACGAGCATCAATAAAAATCTCGATCTCATCATCACTGGCATCACTGTCATCATCATCAGCAAAACGAAAAACTGTATCCCGGAACTTGTCCAGAAATATCGTAATGAAAGGAAGATAGGAGTTTTTCGTTAGGTATTTGACCAAACAGGATCGTCCAATTCCTATAGAACCTATCACTAAAATACCCCGAGAGGGGGTTACAGCTAAG